TTGCTACAAAAAAGAAATACAATAAAAGATAAGAAGAGATGCGCCCACCACCTATAGATTTGATACCCTCACCTACAAAGAAACTCAAAACACCAACTCCATTAGTAATTCCATCAATTACTCGTCTATCAAAAAAAGAAGTTAACTTGGCCAATCCTCTTATTCCCCCAATAAGGAATCTTGCATAAAAAGCATCTATGTAACCACGATTATATGACCAATCATATATACCATTTATTATTTTGTCCAAAAGAATTCTTTTAGGACCTGTTTTAACAAAAGAGTTAATTAAGTCCCAATTTTGTAAAGATGAATAAACAGGTTTATATAAAAAGAAGGCTATAAATATTCCAAAAATAGCTATACTAACTGAAAAAAGAGCATCTTTAAAAAATTCATACCAATCTATAGAATTATTAAAATTTTGGTGTAAAAGGTTTATAGACGGAGTTAACCATTTTGATAATATATCCAAATACACTCCTTCGTGATTGAAAGGAATTCCCAGGGATCCAACGAACAACGTAAATAGAACCAATACAAGTATAGGAAATAACATAGTATTATCCGATTCATAAGGATACGAAAAAAACTTCTTATTTCCAAAACGGGTAATAGTAATAAAGGGTTGTGTGATGTTTCTTGCATTCTGATCAATTCGATACGTTTTTTTTGAAAAAAAATAAAAAATCTCATGATTTTTCATTGTTAATAACGTTAATAAACTAAAATTTTTGTTAATTCTTTTTGAATCTTCTTTACCCCATAGAGATATTGAATAGAAGGGGGTATTCTTTTTGCCACTATAATTTTGAAAATGAACGTTTAAATGTCCTTCAAAAGTAAGTAAATAGATTCGAAACATATAAAATGCGGTTAATCCCGCTGTAAACCAAGCTATTATTGCGAAAATTGGTGAATACAACCAAGTATCATTAAGAATTTCATCTTTGGACCAAAAACAAGCAAGAGGCGGAATACCACAAAGAGAAAGTGTACCTACTAAAAAAGCGGTTTTGGTAATTGGGACATGCTTTGTTAAACCCCCCATAAAAACCATATTCTGACTTTTATTTGGAGAATATCCAACAAGAGTTTCCATTGAATGAATAATGGATCCAGATCCTAAAAATAATAATGCTTTCGAATAAGCATGAGTAATCAAATGAAATAAAGCACTTCGATAAGACCCCATACCTAGAGCTAACATCATATAACCCAATTGAGACATTGTGGAATAGGCTAAACCTTTCTTAATGTCTTTTTGAGCAAGGGCAAAAGTTGCTCCGAATAATATTGTTATTACTCCTACCAAAGAGATGAAATTCATTATATGAGGGATAACTATGAAAAGAGGAATAAGCCGAGCTACAAGAAAAATTCCCGCTGCTACCATAGTAGCAGCATGTATAAGAGCCGAAATAGGAGTAGGTCCCTCCATGGCATCCGGTAACCATACATGAAGGGGAAATTGTGCAGATTTAGCAACTGCACCGGCAAATAATAGAACGGCACAGAAAGTAACAAATAAAAAATTGACTTCCTTATGATTATTAGAAATCAAGTTATTGAATATTTTGAATAAATCTCTAAATTCGAAACTTCCTGTTATCCAATAAAAACCTAAAATTCCTAATAATAAACCAAAATCCCCAACACGATTAGTTACAAATGCCTTTTGGCAAGCATTTGCAGCAACAGGACGTGTGAACCAAAACCCTATTAATAGATATGAACACATTCCTACCAATTCCCAAAAAATATAAATTTGTATCAAATTAGAACTAGTAACTAATCCTAACATAGAAGTACTGAAAAAACTCATATAAGCAAAAAATCTCAAATATCCTTGATCATAAGACATATAATTATCACTATAAATAAGAACCATAATTCCAATAGTAGTAATCAATATTGACATAATAGAAGTAAGTGGATCGATCAAGTAACCGAATTCTAAAGAAAAATCATTATTGATGATCCAAGACCATACATATTGATAGATAGAACTGCCATTTATTTGCTGAATAGACAGATTGATCGAAAAAAGCATGACTATACTTAACAAAAAAACACTTTGAAAAGCCCACATACGGCGAAGACTTTTTGTTGCCGACGGAAAAAGAAGAAGTCCCGCTCCTATTAAAATAGGAACTGGAAGTGGAAGGAAAGGAATTATCCACGCATATTGATATGTCTGTTCCATAAAAAAGTTTTTTTATTCTTAATTGATTGTTTACGATTTACCGGATCCTACCCCCTTTCAATTTCAAAACAAAAAGGGTCAATAAAAAAATCAAGAGATGTACTAACTTAAAGATATTTTTCGAATTTTATATATTATCTGGGTCTTTCCAAAAGACTTTAAATATTAAAATTAAATATTAAAATAAAGAAGTTACAATTGGGCAAATGATATGACCAACTTGCTCATAAAAAGAGAATTTAGTTATTAACTAAGATTTTTATTAAAATAACGAAAATACAAAATTTCATTATTATTAGATGACTTTATATTCATAAAGTAAGGATAAAAATTTACACTAAAAAGATTATGATATGAATCGATATGAATCATAGGATTAACTAAGGTAAAAATTTTGTACTAATCTCGCTTTTTAGTAAGTTTGTTTCAAATCATTAACTAGTTTCATTATAAATTAAAAAATTGATTAATTATTTTACGTTTCAATAAAAAAGGCATTTATAGGAAACGCTATAATATCTAACATTTTATATTTTATATAAGATTTATTTTTATATTTATCAATAAGGGGGTAAGGTAAAATCAAATTAAATAAAAAAAAATCACTAAGATTTTTTTTAACAAAACGTGTATCTTTTAACAAATTAATTACTTTAATTACTAGTTTGATTCGAATTTTAAAATGGAATTTGGAAGTATTCTTTACTCAAGTTTGACCAATTAAGAGAAAAAATTAAAGTTTTCATTAGGCAATGGGTTTTTAAAGGGTTCTTAAATCCTTGGGTGTATTTTATTCTGTATAAATGAAAGAAATGTAGAAAAAAAAAGGACAGAGCTCAAAAAGGAAGATCTTTTTTAGATTCTTTGTCTCACCAAATAAAATTTCTATAGTACAACAGCGGATTCTATAGATATAGATGTGAATCATAAAGAACACAAAATAAAGATACGAATCAATAAATCAATAAAACGAGTCTTTCTTACGAATATTCTATGTATACATAGATATATAAACTTTTGTTGAAAAACAAAAAATTAAATTATATTTTTCTAGTAAGATTTTGTACGATTTTTGCATATCTTTTATCTATATATATATTATATAGAGAATATATAGATAATGAATAGATTCGTTTTACCAATAGATGTCTTTCACATCCAACTATAACAATGAGTAACCTCTTAATTTTTAAATGGCAGTTCCAAAAAAACGTACTTCTATATCAAAAAAGCGTATTCGTAAAAATATTTGGAAAGGTAAGGGATATTGGGCAGCCTTAAAAGCGTTGTCATTAGGGAAATCTCTTTCTACCGGAAACTCAAAAAGTTTTTTTGTTCGAAAAAAAAAAAAAGTCATAAAATAAAACATTGGAATAATCTGAATAGAAAAATGGGCCCATTTCATTCTTAATAGGAGATTAACAAACCTATTGTTTGTGACTAATCAATATGAACTAGAACTCGCTTCGCCGTTAGGATATGTATAATAAGAATTCTTCGGTTTAGTAGGGGTTAGTAAATTATAAAAAGCTTTTGAAAAAAGAATAAAGACAAGATACAAAACTTGAGCCTTTTTAGTATATTTTCTTGTTTTGGGGGTGGGGAGTCCTTTTTCCCCATCAACTTATTTGTTACAATTAAAATAATCGAAGTTTTTCTATATATATAATATAGATATATAATATATAAATATATATACGAATATATATATATGCGAAGAAGGGTAAAAAAGAGATCTTTAGTTAAAATAAATACATCGTTGAAACTTATTTATTTATTTTTAAAACTTTTTGTGTAACTTTCTGACTTCTTATTTATCTGAATTAATCTATTAGTTTAGAATATATAAATTTCCCATATATCTGTCTCTTTCAACTCAACCGACAAAAGCCTGGAATTTTTTGTCCGAATTAATGTGTCAGTTTTGAGTAATAAAAGGGGTCTTCTTTTTTGTTCATTGTTAAAATATATTTTTCACTTTTAGGAAATAATATAATATAAACGATAAATCTTTTATGAAAAAAAAAAAAAAAAGAAATCTTTTATAGTTCTATCAATAACTAAAGGGTTAAACTTTATAGTTTCAAGAGTTCGATTCTATTGAATTTTAGAAGAGCATAAACTACACCAAAGCACTAAGGTAAATAAAACTCATACCCCAGAATAATGAACCTTAGAATTTGTATTTGAACAAAGTTTTCTTCATCATTTTAATCTTTACTAAAAAAATTTCATTTAGTTGACTCCTTAAATCTCGACGATTGACTACGAATAGGCTATTATGAATTCGAACAAGCCGCTATGGTGAAATCGGTAGACACGCTGCTCTTAGGAAGCAGTGCGAGAGCATCTCGGTTCGAGTCCGAGTAGCGGCAGACCTTCTTCGAAAAGAGATACAATAGATTATAAATTCTAGAATGAATTCAATTTCTGATTTATATTTCAGGATTCCTCCTTTTTAAAATTTTTATGATTTTATGATATTTTCAACTTTAGAGCATATATTAACTCATATTTCCTTTTCGATCGTTTCCATTGTAATTACAATTCATTTGATAACTTTATTAATCGATGAAATCATAAAACTAAATGATTCGTCAGAAAAGGGAATGATAGCTACTTTTTTATGTATAACCGTATTATTAGTCACTCGTTGGATTTATTCGGGGCATTTCCCACTAAGTGATTTATATGAATCATTAATCTTTCTTTCATGGAGTTTATCAGTTATTCATATAGTTCCATATTTCAAAAAAAATAAAAGCCATTTAAGCACAATAACTGCGTCAAGTGT